TTTGTTAAGCGGGGTGATCTCAAACTGTTACTAAATACTTGGTGGAAGGTATGAAATGAATTGGAATTGAAAAAAAAAAAGAAAGTAATAACAAAAATAAATGGTAAAGGAGCATTTGTCCTATATGTGCAAATCAAAATCGGGCAAATCTTTACCCGGAGTAGAGCATAAACCTAAAAAAAAAAAAGATGAAAGAGACCCATTCAGGAACAAGAAAATATCGCCGCGATTTTCATTGAATCTCGGTGAAAAAATATATCAATGAGAAGTTAATTCGAGAGGTTTAGTTACTTTTTTTTTATTTTATTATAAGAGAAAGGAGTCAAAACCTTAAAATCGAAGAAAAAGCCTTTTCGTTAGAAGTCAGAAAAAATCTGCTATAAAAAAGAAAGAGGACTGGAATCTATACATTGATTCTTTTTTTTTCGCAATTTTTTTGAACCGTATGCATTAAAAGGTGCATGTACGGTTCCTAAGGGATACAACTTTACCCGAATCAACCGACTTTATCACGAAAGATTACTTTTTTTAGGCCAAGGGGTTGATAGCGAGATCTCAAATCAACTTATTGGTCTTATGATCTATTTTAGTCTTGAGGATGAGAACAAGGATCTGTATTTGTTTATAAACTCTCCCGGGGGATGGGTAATACCTGGAGTAGCTCTTTATGATACTATGCAATTTGTGCGACCAGATGTCCATACAATATGCATAGGATTAGCCGCTTCAATGGCATCCTTTCTTCTGGTCGGAGGAGCAATTACCAAACGTCTAGCATTCCCTCACGCTTGGCGCCAATGAGGTTTTTATTTGAGAGAAAAAAGAAGACTATGCCTTCGCCATATGAATATTAAGTAATAATAGCATGGCACTTCGAATTCGATATGAAAAATTTTTTGGATTTTTTCTAAAACATTAGATTATGTATCGAGAGAGTAGTATGAGAAAAAGATATTTCCGATTTTATCTTATCTATCGGAAGTCCAGTTCAGCGTCACAAACTTTTTTGTTTTCCGACCGGATGGCTCTTAACAAGATTTATGTTATAGAGGAGCGCAAAAAAAAACAAGATTTTGATCGAATCAAAAAGACACTTTGGGATTGCTGAATCACAGACAAAAAAAGAAATATATACAGCAACGGAGCCATCATAGTATTTTTAAATTCCTCTGAAAGGAAGGGTGGCATTTTGATCATTTACCTATCCGCTGGGTCTGATATATTCTATTTTTCTCTTTCGGGGGTAGGGGTCAATTTTTTGTAGAGCCGTATGCAATGCACAAATGATGCCCGTACGGTTATTCAATTCTATCTTTTTTTCTTATTATTTTTTATCTTTCTCTTCGCTTCATCATGCGAGATAGAGGAACCTTTTAATATGATCATCAGGGTAATGATCCATCAACCTGCTAGTTCTTTTTATGAAGCACAAACGGGAGAATTTGTCCTGGAAGCGGAAGAACTGCTGAAACTGCGTGAAACCCTCACAAGGGTTTATGTACAAAGAACGGGCAAACCTTTATGGGTTATATCCGAAGATATGGAAAGAGATGTTTTTATGTCAGCAACAGAAGCACAAGCTTATGGAATTGTTGATCTTGTAGCGGTTCAATCAAACTAAGATAACATAGATTTCGCGCAAATCATGGATTTACGATTTTATCTCCGAGTTTAATATTCTATTAATTAAATGGAAGTAATTCATAATCAAATCATCTGGTTAGGATCAATCTAAACCAGCCCATTCATTATGTATACGATTCAACATGCCAACTATTAAACAACTTATTAGAAATACAAGACAGCCAATCAGAAATGTCACAAAATCCCCCGCTCTTCGGGGATGCCCTCAGCGCCGAGGAACATGTACTAGGGTGTATGTGCGACTCGTTTAGATCATGAGCTGGCACAAAAGCAAGAAAACGACTTTCCAGTATCAATGATCAATACCGATGAATAGGATAGAATGGAAGAAGGAACTTCATTCACTATCTAAAAATAAGAAAATCTACCATATCTCTTCATTGTGTATAAAATTTATGGTTTCCATTGGTGCAAATATAATCACCTCTATTTAAGATGAGAGGAAAATTCTCCATTGGTAGCAAATGGTTATCCATTAAGCGGAGGAAATCTTATCTAAAAAACATAAAGATTAGATCCCCACTCTGACAAGAACGGACTAAGAGGGTCAGCTACTAAGCTAACTTTCAGAATTAAATACCGTTACTGTATAGGTAGATCTCATTGTGAAAGACCTATTACTGGATAATTCATGGGTAGAGCCAAAGAGTGTGAACTATACAAGTTACCAATAACATTGATTAGGCTCCGGTGTATAGAAAAGACCTCACCGTTTAAGAAGTAACCATAGAAACGATGGAACCCACTATTTCTTTATCCATTTTTTTATTTACTATATTTTTTAGTATATTTTTAACACCTAGCAGAAGACAATTTCTTATTTCGCAGTGAAATACCTAAAAAAATCGTGGTCGGG